ACTGAAATCCTTTTTTGCATAAATTTTGCATAAACATAAAAAAACCAATCTGATTATGCGTTATGAAGTTATAAGTTGTGAAGCGAAATAGAAAAGTATGCGGATAAGGATAAATGGAAGGATGAGAGAAAGAGAGAAGAGAGAAAGAAAATATCACTGATATAGAATTCCAATATGTAAGGTCTCTGAGTCATCTCATACAAAAAAAAGCAATGTAATAAAGCATTAATAAAGATTCATCCATAATTAGATGAATCCGCTCATAGAACAAAAAAAATCAAGAGCCTCGAGCCAATAAAGACTGAGAAAATTGACTTAAGAACAAATTTCATTAAGGACTCCATTTGAAAATTAAGAATTAAGACCTAACCATTAATCAAGAAGCAATGGGAACGATGGAACCCGTGAATGCAGAAGATTCTATTGAAAATGAATCTTAATAATTCATTGGGCGGGATGGCGGAACGGATCAGGAACCTATTCTTTTATTCGGAGAGGTCGTGGACTAACCCTAGAACTGAAATAGATATTGAAAGAGTAAATATTCGCCCGCGAAAGTTTTATTTTATTGGATTGATAAATTTTGGTCGATCGTATATGATAAAAGGCAAAACAAAAAAAAAGATTCATTATAACGTTATAAAAAAAACGACATTGACATTATGTATAAATAGAATACATGTTTAATTATAAATCTATAATATAGATCTAACTAAACACGATATATAAATTTCGAATAGATTAATAAATTAATTAGATGAAATTTCAAAGAATCCTACGATTCAGTATACTTTTTATTAAATATATGTATATCGGGATAAAATCTTTTTTAGTCGTTTCAGTCGCGAGGAGCTGGATGAGAAGAAATTCTCACGTCCAGTTCTGTAGTAGAGATGGAATTGAGAAAGACCCATCAACTATAACCCCAAAAGAACAAGATTCCGTAAACAACATAGAGGAAGAATGAAAGGAATTTCTTATCGAGGTAATCATATTTGTTTCGGTAGATATGCTCTTCAAGCACTTGAACCCGCTTGGATCACATCTAGACAAATCGAAGCAGGGCGACGCGCAATGACACGAAATGTACGTCGTGGGGGAAAAATATGGGTACGTGTATTTCCAGATAAACCAGTTACAGTAAGACATACGGAAACTCGTATGGGTTCGGGGAAAGGATCCCCCGAATATTGGGTAGCTGTCGTTAAACCAGGTAGAATACTTTATGAAATGGGTGGAGTAGCCGAAAATATAGCTCGAAAGGCTATTTCAATAGTGGCATCCAAAATGCCTATAAGAACTCAATTCATTATTTCTGGATAGGAATGTTGAACCAAAGGAAAGAAGTCTTGGGTATAAAAAAAACAATTGCAGGTTTTTTTTTACTTCGTCCTTTGCTTTACTTTACATTAAAAAAACAGATTAAAAAATGATATGATTCAACCTCAAACCCATTTGAATGTAGCAGACAACAGCGGGGCCCGAAAATTAATGTGTATTCGAATCCTAGGAGCTAGTAATCGCCGATATGCTCATATTGGTGACGTTATTGTTGCTGTGATCAAGGAAGCAGTACCAAATACACCTCTACAAAAATCCGAAGTGATCAGAGCTGTAATTGTACGTACTTGTAAAGAACTCAAGCGTGACAACGGTATGATAATACGATATGATGACAATGCTGCAGTTGTCATTGATCAAGAAGGAAATCCAAAAGGAACTCGAGTTTTTGGCGCGATCGCACGGGAATTGAGACAGTTCAATTTTACTAAAATAGTTTCATTAGCGCCTGAGGTATTATAATACGAGATCCCGATAGAGGGATAGTCTTTAATTAAAATAGCTAAATTAGTAGATTATGTCTCACGCATATACTTTTAATAATTTTCATAAATAAAACAAAAAAAAAGGAACATGTTGATTATATAAAAATTCGGAAGTAACAATAATTTGCGTTTATCATGGGTAAGGACACTATTGCTGACATAATAACTTATATACGAAATGCTGACAGGGATAGAAAAGGAACGGTTCGAGTAGCGTCTACTAACATCACCGAAAACATTGTTAAAATACTTTTACGAGAGGGGTTTCTCGAAAACGTAAGGCAACTTGTGGAAAACAACAAATCTTTTTTGGTTTTAACCCTACGACATAGAAGGAATAGGAAAAGACCATATAGAACCTGTTTAAATTTAAAACGAATCAGTCGACCTGGTCTCCGAATCTATTCGAACTATCAACGAATTCCGAGAATTTTAGACGGGGTGGGGATTGTAATTCTCTCTACTTCTCGGGGTATAATGACAGACCGTACGGCTCGACTAGAAAGAATCGGCGGAGAAATTTTGTGTTATATATGGTAATCTTTCTGGTACCCGAATTATATCCGGAACTTCCTAATTTGTGAAAAAAAAACGAAAAAAGACAAGTTGTCTAATATCACTCCTCCTACATTAGTTGATACTTCAAGGGGTTTTGCCTGGAATGAAAGAAGAAA